ATAGAGGTTCCCAGAGAATTCATTAAAGGAATGTTTCCAATAAAAACAGTTTGTTGTTGCATATCTCTACCGGTTTTCCAAATTAATCCCGCGGGTACATATAATTCAGAAGAATATGTGAGCGATTCATACACAGCATCTCTTTCTGTTATCAAGGGCTCTACCAATTGATATCTTTCCACAAATAATTGAAATTCCATTTCTTGATCTCTATCTTCCATTTTTGGAAACTTATGAAATTCTTCTGTCAAGCCCTGATTAATGAACCTACAAAATCCCTCAAATTGTATCTGACTAAATCCAGGTATTGTGGACATTCCCTCATTTCCATTCCGGAGCATCTTAATCTTAAGTTTCCTATTTATTTATTGAAAAATCCCATTATTGGCTCATCACTATTCATCGAACCGGACGGATTGATCTCGCAATGATGGAATGTATATTTTGTTTACTGAATCACATGAAATTTTAACCAACCCCATATATGTATTTCATACGTATGAACGGAGACGAGGTGGAGGAATAAAGAGCCTTTTCGACGCAAGTTCTAATTTTCGACAAGTACAAATAGAAAAATTGATACAAAATTCCTAAAATTCTGTCACTTACACTTATGGAGTCTTGTATAGAATATAAAAATGGATCCAATTTCTACCTATTATTATGATATTACCATAGGATTGGATACAAAAAAAGATTCAGGATTTAATCTCCTTTCCATGAATGAGATATAGAATAATCAGAAGTAGTATAGAGTTTCCTTTTTTTTTAGCACACTCCATTTAATTTCATTGCAAAAAAGAATTCACGGAATTCCTAGTTTATATTCAAAATATTCAATGTAAAACTCAAGGACGATGATTCTTTAATCGGGATATGCGCATAAGAGCGAGACCCGGCTCGGTATCTGGGTAAGAACAATTTATGTTCTGGGGGTTTACATATACACATATATGTTGTTATAATTGAAATTGAAAAATATTTATTATTGAAAATAATGGATACTCATTAGTCATAAATCAATTTGTTTTTCTTATGCCATTAAGTAAACCAAATTTCATTTGATATAAAAATGAAAGACCCATTCGCTAATTCAAAGTAAATGGTTAATAGTTCCAATTTGCCCTGAATTTTTCAGCCTGTGACCGAAAATCCATTTTTTAGGATAAATACGACCGACGGGATTCAAGATAAAAAAAAAAATGAATAGAATTATAGAATATGGATAATCTTTTTATCCATTTTGGATTGGATCGAATTGGGCGACATGGCCAAGTGGTAAGGCGGGGGACTGCAAATCCTTTATCCCCGGTTCAAATCCGGGTGTCGCCTAATTAACAAAAGATTAAGAACTAAGCAAAACAGACGTGTCAATATTTTTTTTTTGAAATTGAATCAAATAAAGAGTGAGAGTGTCAATTCTGGGATTCAGAACTGCGAAATCCAGAGGTCGGAAATCTTGGTATCCAATCCTATTCCTAAAGGATTCTCTTTTTTTTCCTAGGATTGGATTAAAGAAGAGATTATACAAAAGACTATAAAGATCTCCTAATTATCTTATACTATTTATCTTATACTACCCTCAGTTCAGTAAGGTAGTGTCTAGTTACTCCGTCTGATATTAAATATGAAATTAGATTGGATAGGATGAAGGGAACTCAATTTCGGAATTGTGGAAAGGTGCGAAGATACTTTAGTATCCAGACTCACGAGAGTCTCTGAGTGCTCAGACATGCAATGCAATCAGGATGGTCTGTCTGCTCTTATAGAGTTAAAATAGATATCTGATATAAAGTTATCTATCTTGATGGTATATTTTTATGTTAAAGAAGGGTACCAAAACAACAGATTTTACTATTCTTTAATTCTTACCTGCTCCATTAGGAGCATTCCTTTGATATTTCCAAAGAAAAGGTCTGTATATTTTTACTTAATGCTTACTGATTCTACCAGAAATATAATAATAAAAGAATAATATAAATATAGGAACCTTTTACAAGTGTATTCATTGAATTGGTTTGGTTCATCAATATCCTTAAGTCAGAATTCTATTTTGACTCTGCGCCATTGATTCCACTATGATTATTAATCAATAATGGAACAATTCCTTCATAGAGATAGGGGACATAATTCACATGGATATAGTAAGTCTCGCTTGGGCTGCTTTAATGGTAGTCTTTACATTTTCTCTTTCACTTGTAGTATGGGGAAGGAGTGGACTCTAGGGTTATAGGGTATTAATTGAGTAATCGATTGAATAATTCATATTGTATCAATTATTTATTGTGATCATTTTCTTTTGCGAAGTCTAAAAAAAATTAGAATACTATTTCGAGGTACATCTAATATATGTATGTACATATATGAAATTGATCTATACGAAATGAAGACTATATTCGTAGACAATACAACTTTAGAAACATTCTATAATACTAAGATAGTGTGGTAGAAAGAACTATATATATAGTTCTTTCTACCACACTATCTCAGATACTTCTATTTCTGATTCCAGCCCGATCATTTCATTTAAGACTGAAAGTTTGAATCTCTTTCTTTCATTTCTTCAATCATCGATAAGAACTACTAATTTAAGTTTCATTAAAATTAATTATTTTGACTGACTGTTTTTACGTATATGATAAGTAAAAAAGCAGTAGGAACTAAAATGAACAGTGCAGTAGCAATAAGTGCAAGAATATTTACTTCCATAATCTTCTTTTTGTTTTTTGTTTCGCAATAACTCGGGATCTAATCCCATAGAGATGATAAATTTGACTCCTATAAATTCAATGGGAAGAATTGCATTCTGATGATACTGAATCAGATCAATATTATTGAATAACAATATTTGATCTATCAAATGGATTCCTTGTCGAGAATTGAATAGTATAACATAGTAAAATCCTTTATCCATACTAAATAGAAATAAAAAATACCATTTTTGATTGAATCATAAATCCTATCATTGGACTTTCATTTTTTTTTTTTTCTATAACCTATTATCTTCCTTATACAATTCTACTACTTATACATACAATAGTATACATATAATACATACAATTATGAGGTATCATATAACCACTATGGGTCATACACAGATCCAATCCAAACAAACAGTAGAAGTGAGATGGAAAAAAGGACAGATTAAGTATAAAAAATCGAATATTCCAACCAATTTACTAAATAAAAAAAAAGGGGGGTTTCTTAGTTGGCCTTTTCTTTTTATTTAATTAGTATACTCTTCTTGGATTGGGATTAGAACGTATACATCACAAATTCAGTATGCAATTTGAATAAGATAAGTTGCTTCCAACCAACAACCAATTAGTATTAATTAATAATTGAGGATAACACAAACAAAGCCGGAATTCGAATCGAAAAGGGGTGATTTAACCTGAAAAGTAGTTGAGGTAATTATATGAAGTTTCTTGTGTATCATACAATAAACGAAGATAAGTTGTGTCTGCACTCTCGGTAAAATGAGGACACTCTATTCAATTTTATTGATCAAGAACAATCAAAAAGAAAGTGAGTATGGTATCTCTTAAAATACTCAATCAATATAGTCTGAATATTGTAATGTAATACCGACGATTGTACCAACCCACATATGTCTCTACCTTATAAATCGATACTAGTGGAAGAAATGGAAATTTCCGTCTTTGTCTGATGAGAAATGTAAAACAAAAAACAAAAGAAATAGGGATCCCCTACCGGAATTCCATTTTGCTCCCTGTGTTGCCTTTCGCAGAAAATAGAGAGATGAATTGAATGAAAAATCCATTAGGTCCTATATCCTAGTTCGGGACTGACGGGGCTCGAACCCGCAGCTTCCGCCTTGACAGGGCGGTGCTCTGACCAATTGAACTACAATCCCAGCAAGGTGTATGGCATACATATTCTTATGGTTTCATAAGAATATTCTACTCGTCATGTCATGTTATAAGAGATACACGAATGATATATTGATATCCACATAAATATATGCTTTAGTGAGAGTGATACGAATTACTAGTAAGCCGGCCTGTAGTTCTTTTTTTACTGTAAAAAAAAAAGGATATTGAATCTTTCAATAAGAAAAAAAGACCCCTTTTCCTTTCTTGATACTTTATTTAAGATTTAAGAATCATGAATATAGATCGTTAGAAAGATCAGAACGGGTGAGAAAAATATGGATAGAGCAAAAAATTGACTTTTTCTCTTTATTTATATGGATTAGATTAGGCATTTCTGTTTTTGTAGGACAAATTGATTTTGTCATACTCATGGAGGGGCTAATTTTTGGGCCGAGCTGGATTTGAACCAGCGTAGACATATCGCCAACGAATTTACAGTCCGTCCCCATTAACCGCTCGGGCATCGACCCAGGAAGAATAAATTCTAGGCTTATTGATAATCCACGATCAACTTCCTTTCGTAGTACCCTACCCCCAGGGGAAGTCGAATCCCCGCTGCCTCCTTGAAAGAGAGATGTCCTGAACCACTAGACGATGGGGGCATATCTGCCCGACCCTCATCATACTATGATGATAGTATCATCAGTTTTTTGGAATTGTCAATATGATCTAATGGTATGGCTAAATCCAAAGAGTCTTTCCTACTTTCTATGTTATGATTCGATCGATTTTTTTGTTTGATTTGGTGCTTCATTCATAAAGTGAAGCACCCCATATTATTCTATATAACGATAACGAAAAGAAGTATAGGATTACTTCAGTTCAGTCAATGATTGGCCCAATCTGAAAAAGGGTAAACCCCCATTTCCATTTCTTTTTTTATTCATTGCTCCGTTTATCGTTCAGATGAAATATGCCTATCACTATACTCACACTAAGCCAGAAAATTAAAAAAAAAAAAGAAAATGAGAACCATTTTCTTTTTTCTAATAATTCGATTCAAGGTACGAATTCCCTCATCACATGATTCAAGAAAATTTCTTGAATCTATGTCGATATCGGATTCGTACATGTATCAATTATGTACGTCTAGTACTAGACTAG